GATCAGAAATGAATTTTCTAGAATTTGACTGCGTACTACGGAAGGATTCATTCGCACGCTTGAAAGATAGCCCAAAAACGCAAGGGAATGCTTGGATAATTGGTTTATATAAATCCTTCTTGGATGAAACCACAACGAAAAATGCCATTGCCAAAAAGTGACAAGGTACAATTTCCATTTCTTCATGAAAAGAAATGTCCCTTTTGAAGCCAGAATGGATCTTTTTTGATACCTAATATAATGCATGAAAGGTTCCTTGACCAACCGCGGGTGTGCCCGAAAATCCTTAATTTTAACAAAGACGTTCACAAGACGTTCTATTTTTATATAGAAATAGATTCGTTCAAGAAAAACTCCAGAAGATGTTGATCGTAAATGAAAAGATTGGTTACGTAGAAAGACGAAAATGGATTCATATTCACATACATGAGAATTATATAAGAATAAGAATAATCGTTTATTTTTTTTTGAAAGAGGGGAACTGGCTTTCTTTGGAATAAAAAGACTATTCCAATTACAATATTCGTTGAGAAAGACTCGTAATAAATGCAAGGAGGAAGCATCTTTTACCCAATAGCGAAGGATTTGAACCAAGATTTCCACATGAACAGGGTGAGGTATTACCATATCTAACACCAAATTTAAATGTGAAAAAGTGTCCTCGAAAAAGGGAAATATTGAATGAATTGATCGTAAATTCTGAGATTTTCCTATCTTGTTCGTTTCCCCTTCTAGACAAGACAGTAATTGTAAAGAAAATGGAATTTCGACAATAAAAGCAAACCCCTCTGATATGATTTGAGAATACAAATTGTTGTTGCGCGCCCCAAATGGATTTTGGTTAGAATCATTAGGATAAATCAGAAAATGATTCTGTTGATACAGTCGAGTAATTAACCGTTTCACAATCAGTAAACTAGATTTATTGTCATAAACCCGATTTTCTGACAAAAGAAATTTACTCAAAGCACGATTATGAGCAAATGCATAAATATACTCCTGAAAGATAAGTGGATATAGGAAGTCATGTTGTTGAGATCTCTCTAGCTGTAAATATCTTTGGATTTCCTCCATTTGAAATTCGATTTGAATTAAAGGTAGAAGATTGGGGGGGTTATCAAATGATACATAGTGCGATACAGTCAAAACAAGATATTCTGTAAAAATCGATACCTCGGGGCCAGATAAACTTATCAACAGATTCTCTACCCTCTCCTTTTTCCATCCATTTCATTTAATTCGTCTATGTTTATGTTATAGAATAACAAGATGGTTAGAAATCTTTTATTTTTTAAACCGAATCGCTCTTTTGATTTCGGGAAAAACTTTCTTTATCAATATACTGCTTCTTTATACACACGCATCTTCATTCCATAATGGAGAATGTCAATAGTTAGGATTCATTAAAAAAAATAGAATCCACTCGTGGATTGAGAAGTGCTTCCCGTATCAGGCACTAATTTATTTTTAACGTCTAGTTAGATCGGGAAATTATTCAAATTAAGAACAGAAGCCGGTTGCTTTTTCTTTCTGATAATTAATTGAAGCCACAGGGCTCCTATCCATTTATTCATTCGACCCAACTTTATTTTGTTCCGTTCCAAGAATTCGAAAAAGGTTTTAGACCAATCCGATAAGAATGAAATATCCTTAGAACTCTCCATTGATACGACATGCTATTTTTTCCATTTATTCCCTTTCAGGATCAGTCGCGGTCTTCCAAAGTTTACCAAGGTTACGGACGAATTTGTCACTTCATCCAAATGTGTAAAAGATTCTAGCCGCACTTAAAAGCCGAGTACTCTACCGTTGAGTTAGCAACCCGAAAAAAACATAGATTAAACAAAACTTCAACAAAGGGGGTCTAAATACAATCCAATTAAATTGATTTTAAACAAAGACAAAAGGTATTATACAAGTTAATCAAACCTTTGAGTTAACAAATCTAAAAAAAAAACGGATTTTATAATGGATTCAAAACAGAAAAATGAATTGATTAGATGAAAATACAATTAGATTAAAATCCAAGAAATTGTCAGATAAAATAAAAGAAAAAAAAGATACAGAATTGTCAAAATGGATAGAGCATCCCTTATGTTATTTAGCTTTGTTTCAATCAAAAAAACCTATTGTATCAAAGAAAGCATCATTTGAATAAGATAAAGTAACAAAACTATGCGACAAAAAGAAATAGACCCGGATCGCTTATCACGATGAATTATATTTGTTCAATACACTGTTGTCAATATAAATGTTGAGAGAAGAGTACAGTGGAAAAGAGAAATTGCATTAAATCAAATCCTTTTTGAAATCCCGTGAATTTCCATTGTTCAATGGAATACAATAATATTCAAAATTGTCTTGGATTGACACTACATATCTAATCTACATAGATAGAAAAAGTATAAATCGAAGAATAAAAAAGGAAGAATTCAAAAAAAAATATCGGATTTTTGAGTCCCTAATGCTAATGTATTTCAGCAATCTAAGTGGAATAAGCAAAGTAGATTCCTTGTTGTTGCTTAGTCGAGTTCCAATGAAAACCACACAATGACAGGAAATGCGAAAATTTGATATTTCTAAGATCAATCCATTTTGTCATTCTAGACCATCTAGACCATAAGATTCGACAGAAACTATGATAAATAAATATGAATACGGCAGAAAAAAAAAGAAAAAGGGGGGCAAGGAGAAAAAATTAGACAAAGTTATATACAAGTCGCTACCCCCCTGGTATTTCTTTAATTGAATTTCATTTGATTAGGCGGAAGTTCTTTAAAAACTTCCGCTTTCTTTAAAAGATTCTGAACAGTTACCGTGGGTTGAGCACCCTTTTCAAGGAAATATAGAATAAGAGGAACATTTAAAAAAGTTTGATTCTTCATTGGATCATAAAAGCCCACCCTTCTAAGATCTTTTCCTTCTCTTCGGGATCGAACATCAATTGCAACGATTCGATAGATGGCTCATTGGGATAGATGTAGATGAACAATACCCCCCCCTAGAACCGTATAGGAAGTTTTCTCCTCGTACAGCTCGCGAAAAAATGATTTGATTCGAAGTTTTGTCTATATATGCAATTCTAATAAATTAAATGACAAATGGGCCCATAAAATAAATTAGACTATGATTTCAGTCTTTTTTTCTTCCTGAAAATGAACAAGAAACCATTCATACTCATAACTCAAGTTGGATAACTCTCAAATAGTTCAAAGGAAAAATCTTTAGTCAATTTCATTTATTGAGTCGTCTTTACTCCCTTTTGTTTGTCTCGTTTAAATCATTTCAAATTCTATTTGGATTCTTTAGTCCGATCCAGTTATTGAGACGATTGAGACAATAAAATCAAAAGGGTCTTTCCTTGTTCTTAGATCCTTTCCTTATTTTTAATCATTGGGTTTAGACATTACTTCGGTGTTTCTTAATCCTTTCAAAAAAAAAAATGGCAGCAACATACCCCCTTTTGATTTCTTTCGATCAAAGAATCCTATGGACAGCCGATTCCCGCGTAATACACTTTGAATCGAAAAATTGGAATCAAGTTTTGCTTTTGAATTGGAAACTTGCTCGAATTGGATCCTTTCGATTCCTATATATGTTCGATATATTTACGAAGTTGTTCCTCCAATTGAGTGGCATTAACCCTAGATCCTTGCCCCCGAGAAATGAATTAATACTTTCTATTCGAGCTCCAGCGTGCACTATTTACAACCCAACAAAAAACAAGGGTTCGGGTGTAACAGAACAAACAATGTCGAGCCAAGAGCACCCTTATTCCCAGACCAATCAAAAATGGTGGATGTAAAAATCCACAACGGATCGTGTCCTTCAAGTCGCACGTTGCTTTCTACCACATCGTTTCAAACGAAGTTTTACCATAACATTCCTCCAATTTGGAACCGGTATGAAATTGATTCAATTATGGAATCATGAATAGTCACTGGTTCAGCTGTCCATAGACATCGTAATCTAAACTTTTCTTCTATATATGAATATAGGATAGGTGGAACGGTTTTTCTGAAAAAGTCTTAGCAAGACAGCATTTTTAACATACATAAATAATATATGGATCCGAGAAAAAAATAGAAATAGAGAAACGAATAACTTTTTAAATCCGCATCTTCAAGTGACTCAATAGGATAGATTAAATGATTTCTTACTTTTTCAAAGATTCCACGTACAAGGACTCATTAAAAAGGTTTCCCATTTCTACATCATTATTATTATTAAATGGAATTTGAAGAAAATTGGACAATAAGCATCACCTTTGATCTTCATAGGAGGATCGATCTTTCTTTTTGAATTGACTCCTCACTGATTGAATTTCAAATCGAAATTTGAAATAGATCAAAGAAAAAACATCAGCTCCACGGCCTATTTCTATATGTATAGAATATGGAACTTGATCATTTATTAATGAAATTAGAACAAACACAGATATTAAAATTAATATGGATTAACTCCTACCCACTACCCTAGTTCTTTCTATGGGAATAATGGAGCATAAAAAAATGGACTGCACTGGGACGGAAGGATTCGAACCTCCGAATAGCGGGACCAAAACCCGTTGCCTTACCACTTGGCCACGCCCCATTTCAATTTATAATCGACACTAAGAAACAATAATATTGGTATTGCTTGTTTGTCAACTCCAGTCCAAATATCTATAGATCTCTAGAATCGATTGGTACTAGGATTTTGATACATATAGATATAGAATTCAACTGAATTTATTGATCATTACATAGAATTCAATTAAGATATTGTATGAAAGTATGATTTCTTCTATTCTCCTTTGAGAATTGGAGGATTTTTGGTTGGGTGGATTCAAAGAAAAAGAAAGGTTTTTGTCTACCTTACTTACTTTCTTTTTCCTTATATCAAAAACGCAATCAAAATGCAATTATCTCCAAGAACAAAATGTCTGTTATGCTTAATATCGTTAGTTTGATCTGTATTTGTATTGATTCTCCCTTTTATTCGAGTAGTTTTTTCTTCGGCAAATTGCCCGAAGCCTATGCTTTTTTGAATCCAATCGTGGATGTTATGCCAGTTATACCTCTGTTTTTTTTTCTCTTAGCTTTTGTTTGGCAAGCTGCTGTAAGTTTTCGATGAGATCCTGAATAATAATATCCTAGAAAATGTATGATTTCCTCGATAAAAAAAATTCTAACAATTGCAAAAATAAGCTAAGTTTTAGAGTATGAACCCCCCGATTCACACGCTGAAATTCGTGTATAGTCGGCAAAACCTAGGCTTACCCCCATTTCCTCATTTTTGATTTGACCCCCTTTCCAGTGAAAGACCCTAACCCTATTAGGGTCTCCCACAATATAATATCGAATTTGGATATAAACCAAAATTTTGGTTAATGAAAAACAAATGAATTTGTGACAACAGGATATGTGGTAGAAAAATAGAAGATCTATTCTCTTTTTTTTTTCAAAAAAAACCATCTTGGAGATTGTGTAATGCTTACTCTGAAACTCTTCGTTTATACCGTAGTGATATTTTTTGTGTCTCTATTTATCTTTGGATTCCTATCTAATGATCCAGGGCGAAATCCTGGACGTGAAGAATAAAATACAGGGGGGTTCCCTTGGTTTTGGTTAATTTGAAAATTTTCTTAGGATTTTATCTATTCTACACGTTTCACTAAGATTTTCAAAATTTGAAAAAAAAACCAAATCAATTCATCAACGGAAACGGAAAGAGAGGGATTCGAACCCTCGGTACGAATAACTCGTACAACGGATTAGCAATCCGACGCTTTAGTCCACTCAGCCATCTCTCCCAATTGAAAAAGATAATTACTACATTACACATAATGTAAGGAATCTTTCTTCTTTCTCTATTCTATTATATATAGAGAGATCCACAAATCCTCTATTCTATTATATATAGAGATCCACAAATCGGGAATTTCCTTTATCTAAAAGATGGGCTCGACCGCGCGAACAATCGAACTAAAAAAAATAAGCAATACCCATTTGTGTTGATTTTGTTCGAAAGGCCCTTCTTATTCTCATGGCCCGGCCGGTCATTACCTAGCCGGGCTCTTTTTTTTGTTCCAACGGATTCGAATTATAGATAAATAATGATTTATCTGATATCTGATTTGAAAAAAAAGACTTTTTTATTATATTATTATATTCAATTGAATATAAAATATTCAAGCAACAAAAAAAAAAGAACAAAGACTATTTACATTCTTTTTCTTGTTCTATTTTACCGAACTAAAAAAGAAACTGTTGATTCTTCCACAATGCATTTTTCTGTTATGATTTTAGTGTTTTTTTATCCATATCGATCTTCTTCAGCAAAAGGAAAAAACTTTAGTTTTAGTTATTTAATTTAAATGACGCCTCTTTCCCGAATCTCATTAAATTAGGATCTCCCCACAAAAAAGTGCAACGTTCTCATTTTGATGATTCTTTGATGATCCTATCTTGATCATGCTCAATAATCTTGTTCGACAAAAGGTCCATTTGTATACAATAATCATATTGTAGCGGGTATAGTTTAGTGGTAAAAGTGTGATTCGTTTTATTAACCGTTAATAGTTAAAGGGTCTTTCGGTTTTATTCATATTCCGACCAAAAACTTTATTTCTTAAAAAGATTTAATCCTTTACCTCTCAATGAGAAATTCGAGAAAAAAAATACGAATTCTCGTGATTTGTATCCATGAGTCACTTATAAATTGAAAAGTTGGATTATGAAATTGCGAAACATAATTTTTCAATTGGACCAAAACTTCCAATTGAATAAGTATGAGTAAAGGATCCATGGCAGAAGATCGAAAGTCCATTTCTAATCGTAACTAAATCTTCCATTTTTTCTTTATTTAGAAAGAAATTGGAGCAAAATAGCTATTCAACGATGACTTTGGTTTACTAGAGACATCGACATATTGTTTTAGCTCGGTGGAAACAAAATCCTTTTCCTTAGGATCCTCTCAAATAGAAATAGAGAACGAAGTAACTAGGAAGATTGTTAGAATCACCTTCTTCTAGAAGGATCATCTAGAAAGCGATTCATTTTGTTTGTTTGTATTCAAACAAAAAGCCGACGTAGGTGTTATGGGTATAATTTTGTTCACATCTTAGATCTATGAATTTACTCATATTCCATAAAGGAGCCGAATGAAACCAAAGTTTCATGTTCGGTTTTGAATTAGAGACGTTGAATTCAGTCCTTTGAACGTCGACTATAACCCCTAGCCTTCCAAGCTAACGATGCGGGTTCGATTCCCGCTACCCGCTTATTTCCTTTTTTCGAAATATTCTATTAGAATTCTATTCTAGAATATAGAAAATCCATTTAAATTACGATTGGTGAATCATTGAATATACAATTCCAAAAATTATCTCACATATAATTCTATTTTTTTGTTTTCAATCAAAATACGAAAAAATAGGAATAAACGGCGTCCATTGTCTAATGGATAGGACAGAGGTCTTCTAAACCTTTGGTATAGGTTCAAATCCTATTGGACGCA